TAAGATATCCAGGCACAGCGGCATTTTTATACCACCAGAAACGGAAAAAAAAAATTCTAAAGAATCAAAAAAATGGAAAAATTGGATCTATGTTCAACGGATCACACCTACCAAGAAAAAGTATTTTGTTTTGGTTCGACCTGTAGTCACATATGAAATACCCGATGGGATAAATTTAGCAACACTTTTCCCTCGTGATATCTTGCAGGAAAAGGATAATGTCCAATTTAGAGTTGTCAATTATATTCTTTATGGAAATGGCAAGTCAATTCGAGGAATTTATCACACAAGTATTCAATTAGTTCGGACTTGCTTAGTATTGAATTGGGACCAAGAACAAAATGGTTCTATAGAAGAGGTTCATGCTTCCTTTGTTGAGGTAAGGGCAAATGATCTAATTCGCGATTTCATAAGAATTGAGTTAGTCAAGTCCACTATTTCGTATACCGGAAAAAGGTATGATAGGGCAAGTTCCGGATTGATTCCCGATAATGGATTAGATTGCACCAATATCAATCCTTTTTATTCCAAGGCGAAGATTCAATCACTTAGCCAACATCAAGGAACTATTGGTATGTTGTTGAATCGAAATAAGGAATGCCAATCTTTGCTAATTTTGTCATCATCCAATTGTTCTCGAATTGGTCCATTCAATAGTTCGAAATATAACAATGTGACAAAAGAATCGGATCCCCTAATTCCAATTAGGGATTATTTAGGTCCCTTAGGCGCTATTGTACCTAAAATATCGAATTTTTATTCATCTTACCATTTAATAACTCATAATCAGATCGTGTTAAAGAAATATTTGCTACTTGACAATTTGAAACAGATTTTCCAAGTACTTCAAGTACTTAAATACTGTTTAATAGATGAAAATAGGAGGATTTATAATCCCGATCTATGCAGTAACATCGTTTTGAACCCATTCCATTTGAATTGGTGCTTTCTCCATCATGATTATTGTGAAGAGACATCGATCAAAATTAGCCTTGGACAATTTATTTGTGAAAATGTATGTCTATTTAAATACGAACCACACGTAAAAAAATCTGGTCAAATTTTAATTGTTAATGTCGACTTTTTAGTTATAAGATCGGCTAAGTCTTATTTGGCTACTCCTGGAGCAACTGTTCATGGTCATTATGGGAAAATCCTTTACGAAGGAGATACATTAGTTACATTTATATATGAAAAATCGAGATCTGGTGACATAACGCAAGGTCTTCCAAAAGTAGAACAAATCTTAGAAGTGCGTTCGATTGATTCAATATCGATGAACCTCGAAAGGAGAGTTGAAGGTTGGAACGAGTGTATACCAAGAATTCTTGGGATCCCCTGGGGGTTTTTGATTGGAGCTGAGCTAACCATAGCCCAAAGTCGTATCTCTTTGGTTAATAAGATCCAAAAGGTTTATCGATCCCAGGGGGTACAGATCCATAATAGACATATAGAGATTATTGTACGTCAAGTAACATCAAAAGTGTTGGTTTCAGAAGATGGAATGTCTAATGTTTTTTCGCCTGGAGAATTAATCGGATTGTTGCGAGCGGAACGAGCAGGGCGCGCTTTGGACGAATCAATCTGTTATCGGGCAATCTCATTGGGAATAACAAGAGCGTCTCTGAATACTCAAAGTTTCATATCCGAAGCAAGTTTTCAAGAAACCGCTCGAGTTTTAGCAAAAGCTGCTCTACGAGGTCGTATTGATTGGTTGAAAGGCCTGAAAGAGAACGTTGTTCTGGGGGGGATTATACCTGTTGGTACCGGATTCCAAAAATTTGTGCACCGTTCAAGGCAAGACAAAAACATTTATTTGGAAATCAAAAGAAAAAATCTATTCGAGTTGGAAATGAGAGATATTTTGTTACACCATAGAGAATTATTTTGTTCTTACGCGACAAACAATTTCCATGAGACAAATTTACATGAGACATCAGAACAATCATTTATGCGATTTAATGATTCCTAAGAGCGGATTCATTTTCACTTTAATTATCTTTTAACTATACTGGTCTGATTATTGATTTGGTAATAAATAAAATAAGTAATTAAAAAAAATTATGGTTTGTGCCGTGTATCAATGGTCAATCCCCGGTAGAAGGTTCCATCGGAACAATTATTTATTTCAAGGTACCTCGTCTCTTTGTTAATAATACGAAAAAGAAAAAACAAAAAGGAAGTGTGGGAAAAAATGACAAGAAGATATTGGAACATCAATTTGGAAGAGATGATGGAAGCAGGAGTTCATTTTGGTCATGGTACTAAGAAATGGAATCCTAGAATGGCCCCTTACATTTCTGCAAAGCGTAAAGGTATTCATATTACAAATCTCGCTAGAACTGCTCGTTTTTTATCAGAAGCCTGTGATTTAGTTTTTGATGCAGCAAGTAGGGGAAAAAACTTCTTAATCGTCGGTACCAAAAATAAAGCATCGGATTCAGTAGCATCAGCTGCAATAAGGGCTCGGTCTCATTTTATTAATCAAAAATGGCTCGGTGGTATGTTAACGAATTGGTCCACTACGGAAACGAGACTTTATAAGTTCAGGGACTTAAGAGCAGAAGAAAAGATGGGGAAACTCAACCGTCTCCCCAAAAGAGATGCAGCAATGTTGAAGAGAAAATTATCTACCTTGCAAACATATCTCGGTGGGATCAAATATATGACGGGATTGCCTGATATTGTGATCATCGTTGATCAGCAAGAAGAATATACGGCTCTTCGAGAATGTGCCATTTTGGGGATTCCAACGATTTGTTTAATCGATACAAATTGTGACCCAGATCTTGCAGATATTTCGATTCCAGCCAACGATGACGCTATAGCTTCAATTCGATTGATTCTTAACAAATTAGTATCCGCAATTTGTGAAGGTCGTTCTAGCTATATAAGAAATCGTTGATTATGATTAAGATTAAGAATAATAAAATTAGTTAATGTTAATTATTGGGCAACTCCATAGATTTATTGGATCGGTTACTTTTTTTTGAATTTTTTAAAATAGATAAAAAAAAAGAACTGGGGATATTGATATATATTATGATGTTATGTGATTTCTTGGTATCCTAAATATATGATTAATGATTCAAGTTGGTGAGTTGAGAAAGAAATGGTTGAATCAAACTAATTCCTTTTTTGAAGTTCAATTTCTATCAGAGGACAATATGAATGTTATACCATGTTACATTAAAACACTCAAGGGGTTATACGATATATCGGGTGTAGAAGTAGGCCAACATTTCTATTGGCAAATAGGAGGTTTACAAATCCATGCCCAAGTACTTATCACTTCTTGGGTCGTAATTGCTATCTTGTTAGGTTCAGCCATCATAGCTGTTCGGAATCCACAAACCATTCCGACCGACGGTCAGAATTTCTTTGAATATGTCCTTGAATTTATTCGAGACTTGAGCAAAACCCAGATTGGAGAAGAATATGGACCTTGGGTTCCTTTTATTGGAACTATGTTCCTATTTATTTTTGTTTCTAATTGGTCAGGTGCCCTTTTACCTTGGAAAATCATACAGTTACCTCATGGGGAGTTAGCTGCGCCCACGAATGATATAAATACTACTGTTGCTTTAGCTTTACCCACGTCAGTGGCATATTTTTATGCAGGTCTTACCAAAAAAGGGTTGGGTTATTTCGAGAAATACATCAAACCAACTCCAATACTTTTACCAATTAACATCCTAGAAGATTTCACAAAACCCTTATCTCTTAGTTTTCGACTTTTCGGGAATATATTGGCTGATGAATTAGTAGTTGTTGTTCTTGTTTCTTTAGTCCCTTCAGTAGTTCCTATACCTGTCATGTTTCTTGGATTATTTACAAGTGGTATTCAAGCTCTTATTTTTGCAACGTTAGCCGCGGCTTATATAGGTGAATCCATGGAGGGTCATCATTGACTAGTTTTCGAAATAGTCTTTTTTTTTTAGCTTATCCCAATTCATACATGGTTCAAGATAATCTGCTTGGTTGGAGAACATAATAGATATAAATACGTATGAATATATGACCTAGAGTCGTAGGAGAGAAGATGAACGATATTACGGAATTGTAAAAAAAAAAAGGATGGGTTGGGGAGGTCACACTAGATGTATGTAATGTCTATAAGTCCAGCCACTTTTTGTGTGGGTTTCGAGGAATGATTCTATAATCCGATTCAATATAAAATGTGGCCAGTTTACGTTATGGAAGAAAGAAATGTATATGTAATATGTATATGTAATATTAGATATTCACTAGTTATATAGTCCTATCTATATATAAATAGAAGTCCTTATGCCTTACCTATATACTAACTAACTATATATATATCTAACTATATGCTATATATATGTAATATATATATATATAGCAATATATATAGATAGCAATATATATAGCAAAATAAATAAAAAATATATATATATATGTATTGATATACATATTGATATCGTTATATTGATATATTGATATCGTTGATATCGATCATATTGATATCCATTGCATATATTGATGATTGCATATATTGATTTGATTGCAGTTTACTGCATTTAGATTAGATGGATTACAAGATAAGTCAAGTCCTTTCTTCTGTTTCATTTGTGATTGTGGATTGGATGAAAAAACAGATGAACTCAAGGATATAGAAGAGTAAAGAACGAAGGATGGAATGAAAGAATGGTTGGAAAGAAAAAAATGCAATAACTAGAGCCATATGTATATGGATTTACAAAAACTTCATCATGGGTAGAAACAAAAAACGAGATATCGAAGTAGTTCTGACGATTCAGTAATATTATCATTAGTTTTTAGTTACTCCGACCCAATAGATCTTAATGATCAAACTTAATGATAAAATTAAGTAATAATTTATTGGTTGATTGTATCATTAACCATTTATTTTTTTTTTGTGCGAGGAACTTACCATGAATCCACTGATTTCTGCCGCTTCCGTTATTGCTGCTGGATTGGCTGTAGGACTTGCTTCTATTGGACCCGGAGTTGGTCAA